AGCACTTTTTCATTCTTTCATATACTAGGGGATTTCACTTGGAAAAGAAAATGTTCCATACTAACGGATTCGGGTCCATAACCATGGGTTCTAATGCACGAGATCTTGTAGCACTTATCAATGAGGCCCTATCAATTAGTATTACACAGAAGAAATCAATTATAGAAACTAATACAATTAGATCCGCTCTTCATAGACAAACTTGGGATTTGCGATCCCAGGTAAGATCGGTTCAGGATCATGGGGTCTTTTTCTATCAGATAGGAAGGGCTGTTGCACAAAATGTACTTCTAAGTAATTGCCCCATAGATCCTATATCTATCTATATGAAGAAGAAATCGTGTAAGGAAGGAGATTCCTATTTGTACAAATGGTACTTCAAACTTGGAACGAGCATGAAGAAATTAACGATACTTCTTTATCTTTTGAGTTGTTCTGCCGGATTGGTCGCTCAAGATCTTTGGTCTTCACCCGGACCCGGATCCGGTGAAAAAAATAGGATCACTTCTTATGGATTCGTTGAGAATGCTTCTGATCTAGTTCGTGGCCTATTAGAAGTAGAAGGCGCTCTGGCGGGATCCTCACGGACAGAAAAGGATTGCAGTCAGTTTGATAATAATCGAGTGACATTACTTCTTCGGTCCGAACCAAGGAATCCGTTAGATATGATGCAAAATGGATCTTTTTCTATCGTTGATCAGAGATTTTTCTATGAAAAATACGAATCGGAGTTTGAAGAAGGGGAAGGGGCCCTCGACCCGCAACAGATAGAGGAGGATTTATTCAATCACATAGTTTGGGCTCCTAGAATATGGCGCCCTTGTGGCAATCTATTTGATTGTATCGAAAGGTCCACTGAATTGGGATTTCCCTATTGGGCCGGGTCATTTCGGGGCAAGCGGATCATTTATCATAAAAAGGATGAGCTTCAAGAGAATGATTCGGAGTTCTTGCAGAGTGGAACCATGCAGTACCAGACACGAGATAGATCGTCCAAAGAACAAGGCTTTTTTCGAATAAGCCAATTCATTTGGGACCCTGCAGATCCATTCTTTTTCCTATTCAAAGATCAGCCCTTTGTCTCTGTGTTTTCGCGTCGAGAATTCTTTGCAGATGAAGAGATGTCAAAGGGGCTTATTACTTCCCAAACAAATTCTTCTACATCTATATCTAGACACTGGTTCATCAAGAATACGCAAGAAAAGCACTTCGAATTGTTGATTCATCGCCAGAGATGGCTTAGAACCAATAGTTCATTATCTAATGGATCTTTCCGTTCTAATACTCCATCCGAGAGTTATCAGTATTTATCAAATCTCTTCCTATCTAACGGAACGCTATTGGATCAAATGGCAAAGACATTGTGGAGAAAGAGATGGCTTTTCCCGGATGAAATGAAATATTTGATTCATGTAACAGGGGAAAGATTTCCCATTCCTTAGCCGTAAAGATATGTGGCCATGAAAAGGGGATTAAGTGGAACAGAATTGGCCGGGTGGTAGAGTCGTGGAAACACTTGTTTATTCCATATTTTGGACCTTAGCTCCATGGAGCAATATGCTACTGCTGAAGCATGGAAGAATTGAAATCTTAGATCAAAACACTATGTATGGATGATATGAACTGCCTAAACAAGAATTCTTGAACGGTGAACAACCAGAGCCTATTACTCACTACATCAAAGAATTTCCATTAATGAAACCATGGAAATCCGTCGGAAAAGAAAAAATACGCATGTCCGATGAAACGATTGTTGCTATCTGCTCCAATAACGAATCATTGGTTTAACTGAATAACTAAAGAAAATAGATAGACCTTTCTCTTCGTCTCAGGTCGATGGATCTTCTCAATTGGAAGATCTCCCATATGGATAATACATATTCCGGTTGACCGAGCCTAATTCTAATTGTTTTGTTCCGAAGCAAAGATATCCATGGAGGTGGTTCGTCCTATTCACGACCAAGAGGTACTGGATTCTCTTTCGGATAGGCCCTGAAAAGAGAAGGAAAGCTGGAATGCCAACAGGCGTCTGTCTATTCTCTAATTCACCCGACCCGATAGTACCCATTTTGGGAACGTCCAGTGCCAAAGTCACTGAATGGGTAAGTCGCCAATCCCTAAAATGTACTATGTAATGTACTTTATCCGCTGGGTTACGGGTACTGGTGGGTATTTTACTAGAGGTTTCTATCAATCTACCCCTGTGTGATTCCTGTTGAATCATATACTCGGGGGGTGGCGCGGGGCGGACGATTTCCAAACGGACTCCTCATTCATTAGATAGAGAAGATCACCAAGATTTCGTGATCTGCTGCCGAACCTGTTCCAATTCCAACAGCTCGGACTCGGATCGTGGGGATCGCCGGAATACTTCGTATCAACAGATAAGATACTCGGTATATCAATATTGATTAGATCCGAAATCTGTTATTGAATTGCTCATTCAATGAGCATTCTCAATATTATGCCTTGAAGAGGACTCGAACCTCCACGCTATTTA